GAGGAGGAGCCTTATAAAGATCGTATTGATTCTTATCAACAAAGAACAGGTTTAACTGAAGCTGTTCAAACAGGCATAGGTCAATTAAATGGTATTCCCATAGCAATTGGGGTTATGGATTTTCAGTTTTTAGGGGGTAGTATGGGATCTGTAGTAGGCGAGAAAATCACTCGTTTGATCGAGTATGCTACTAATCGATCTCTACCTGTTATTATTGTGTGTGCTTCCGGAGGAGCACGGATGCAAGAAGGAAGTTTGAGCTTGATGCAAATGGCTAAAATATCTTCTGCTTCATATAATTATCAATCAAATAAAAAGTTATTCTATGTATCAATCCTTACATCCCCTACAACTGGTGGAGTAACGGCCAGTTTTGGTATGTTGGGAGATGTCATTATTGCTGAACCTAACGCGTACATTGCTTTCGCAGGTAAAAGAGTAATTGAACAAACATTGAATAAAACAGTACCCGACGGTTCACAAGCAGCTGAGTATTTATTCCATAAGGGCTTATTCGACCCAATCATACCGCGTAATCTTTTAAAAGGCGTTCTGAGTGAGTTATTTCAGCTACACGGTTTTTTTCCTTTGAAAAATAGATATATATAATATAGAAATAGAACGAAAATATTAAAATCTAGAAAAAATAGAAGTGATTTCTATGCCTTGCCTACCAAGAACTTCCATTTTTTATTAGAAATCTAATCCCTTTTTGTTGGGTTGAATTAGTTTAGTTAGAGTCGCGAACTTATAATAAATTCTTTATCTTTAATAAAAAAAAAAACTCTTTATTTTATTAGTAAGATAGAAAGAGTATTAAGGACGGGAGAATTCATAAAATTTCTTAAACTTAAAGTGGGTTGTCATACATATTCGTGTAGAAAGATGAATAGGTACACTAAATTTTCATTTAGTTCTCATTCCTTGTACTTATTAAGTACTTAATATTATTTATCTTAATATTATTTATAATAATTATAATATAATAGATGTACTTATGATATCTTTATATTTATAATAGATACAAATATTAAATTGAGGTACCCGTTCTATGACAGATCTTTACTTACCTTCTTTTTTTGTCCCTTTAGTGGGCCTAGTATTTCCGGCGATTGCAATGGCTTCTTTATTTCTTCATGTACAAAAAAATAAGATTGTCTAGACCTGACGGGGCCAACCAGATATTTTTTTTGGTACAGATATTTGTTTAGTGTAATGCGGTATGATATGTGCCTTTTTTCCGAATACAAATGAAAGAACTGTTATGCATGCGGATACATGATATCCGTATAAATCCATGTATATACGGGTTATAAAAACGATCGGCAAATATTTTTATAATAGAAAGTCAATGTATCTAACCAATTACTCCTAAGGGTTCATATCAGAATAGTTTTAGTTGATGAAAGTTACTTTGGCATCAAGAAAAGTAAAGTCAATTTTTTTTTCTGAATTCCAATCGAATGCAATCGGATCTAGTATAGTATGAACTGGCGATCAGAACATATATGGATAGAACTTATAACAGGGTCTCGAAAAGCAAGTAATTTTTTCTGGGCCTTTATTCTTTTTTTAGGTTCACTAGGATTCTTAGTGGTTGGAATTTCTAGTTATCTTGGTAGGAATCTGATACCTGGATTTCCTTCTCAACAAATTATTTTTTTTCCACAAGGGATTGTGATGTCGTTCTATGGGATCGCGGGTTTATTCATTAGTTCCTATTTGTGGTGCACAATATCGTGGAATGTAGGTAGTGGTTATGATCGATTCGATAGAAAAGAAGGAATAATGTGTATTTTTCGTTGGGGATTCCCCGGAATAAATCGTCGCATTTTCCTTCGCTTCTTTATGAAAGATATCCAATCAATCAGAATGGAGGTTAAAGAGGGTCTTTTTCCTCGTCGTATTCTTTATATGGAAATCAGAGGCCAAGGAACCATCCCCTTGACTCGTACTGATGAGAATTTGACTCCACGAGAAATTGAACAAAAAGCTGCCGAATTGGCCTATTTCCTGCGCGTACCAATTGAAGTTTTTTGAATTTTTATCAAAAGGAACAAATTCGTTCGGATTTATCCAATTGAGATATTCGGAAATCCCATTTACTTAGAATTTACTTATTCTATTATAAATATATATATTTCATCCGAAACGGGATCCTTAATTCTATTTCTATATTCTTTTTTCTAGATCTAAGGACTACATTTTTACAAAAAACTGGGAATAGATCCATAGGTTCGATACCTTGTTATAGAACTCGTGCTTTAGAGAAATATAAGATCAGATAAAGTTGACAAATGAAGCAGTTCATTAACAATTCACAGAAAAAAAAAATGAAAAAAAAGAAAGCATTGGCTTCCCTCGCGTATCTTGCATCTATAATATTTTTGCCCTGGTGGATCTCTCTCTCATTTCAAAAAAGTCTGGAACCTTGGATTATTCATTGGTGGAATACTAGGCAATCCGAAAATTTTTTGAATGATATTCAAGAGAAAAATGTTTTAGAAAAATTCCTAGAATTAGAAGAACTATTCTTGTTGGATGAAATGATAAAAGAATACCCAGAGACACATATAAAAAAGCTTCGTATAGGAATACACAAAGAAACGATACAATTGGTCAAAACACATAATGAATATCATCTCCATATCATTTTGCATTTGTCGACAAATATAATCTGTTTTACTATTCTAAGTGGTTATTTTATTCTGGGTAATGAAGAACTTGTTATTCTGAATTCTTGGATTCGGGAATTCTTCTATAACTTAAGTGACACAATAAAAGCTTTTTCTATTCTTTTAGTTACTGATTTATGGATTGGATTTCACTCAACCCATGGTTGGGAACTAATGATTGGTTCGATCTACAATGATTTTGGATTGGCTCATAATGAGCAAATTATATCTGGTCTTGTTTCCACTTTTCCAGTTATTCTAGATACAATTGTGAAATATTGGATCTTCCGTTTTTTAAATCGCGTATCTCCTTCGCTTGTAGTCATTTATCATTCAATGAATGAATGATAAACTTATTTGATTTCCTGATATAAATCAAAAAGTTTTTTCGCGTAAAAAAAGGGCATTTTTTATTTTTCTCATTCTTTAGACTTTTCAAGGCCTTCGTCCTGTTTTCGTCGAATTTTTTCAGTACAATGGCAGACTCGTGGATAGGGAACTATACTAGCTACCTATCTAATTTATTGTAGAAATTCCGGGATCAATGATTGGATCATGCAAAATAGAAATACTTTTTCTTGGGTAAAGGAACAGATGACTCAATTTATTTCTGTATCGATCATGATATATGTAATAACTCGAGCATCTATTTCAAATGCGTATCCCATTTTTGCGCAGAAAAGTTATGAAAATCCACGAGAAGCAACCGGGCGAATTGTATGCGCCAATTGCCATTTAGCTAATAAGCCTGTGGATATTGAAGTTCCGCAAGCTGTACTTCCTGATACTGTATTTGAAGCAGTTGTTCGAATTCCTTATGATATGCAAGTGAAACAAGTCCTTGCTAATGGTAAAAAAGGGGCTTTGAACGTGGGGGCTGTTCTTATTTTACCCGAAGGATTCGAATTAGCCCCCACCGATCGTATTTCTCCCGAGGTGAAAGAAAAGATAGGAAATCTATCTTTTCTGAGTTATCGTCCTAATAAAAGAAATATTCTTGTGATAGGTCCTGTTCCAGGTCAAAAATATAGTGAAATCGTCTTTCCCATTCTTTCCCCCGACCCTGCTACAAAGAAAGACGTTAACTTCTTAAAATATCCTATATATGTAGGTGGGAACAGGGGAAGGGGTCAGATTTATCCTGATGGGAGCAAGAGTAACAATACAGTCTATAATGCTACATCCGCGGGTATAGTAAGCAAAATAGTACGTAAAGAAAAGGGGGGATATGAAATAACCATAGTTGATGCATCGGATGGTCACCAAGCGGTTGATATTATACCTCCAGGGCCAGAACTTCTTGTTTCAGAGGGTGAATCTATCAAGCTTGATCAACCATTAACAAGCAATCCTAATGTAGGGGGGTTTGGTCAGGGAGATGCAGAAATAGTGCTTCAAGATCCATTACGCGTCCAAGGCCTTTTGTTCTTCTTGGCATCTGTTATTTTGGCACAAATTTTTTTGGTTCTTAAAAAGAAACAGTTTGAAAAGGTTCAATTATATGAAATGAATTTCTAGATCCAGAAATTCCTTACCATCAAGTTGATAAAAAGCGCCGAATTCTTGTTGATCAAAAAAATCAAATATGTATTTCTATAAACTTCCTTAAACCTACTTTGCTTTGTTTTTTGTTTATAGTATTTTTGCGAGATCTATGGAATTCATTACTTGTATTCCATTTTTAGTACTAGGCACTAGCCAATAGGTATACAAAAACAAAGGAAGAAGATACAAGACAAGGACTGGATAAATGAAATGAAAGGAACAGGTACCTCTAGGAAGGATTATAAGTCTTCCTAATCTTCTATTCGACACAAGAAAAAGGTAGAACTCCTTTTTCTTGTGTCGTCTTGTATCGAAATAATAATGCTTTTTCTCTTGTTCACCAAAGATTAATATTTCTTTTTTTCCGGATATATCGGAAATCTTTTGTTTAGATTAATACATTCATTATTTTAAATAAATAAAAACATAAGAAATAAGAAGTAGTAGACAAACAAAAAGTTTTAGAGGGGAGTCATTCATTGAGTAAATGGAGCTTCTTCTTCTATTATTCAATTAACTTCCACTTTTAATTTATATTATTTATTTTTCAATATTACTAAAAATTTACTTGTTTGGTTGAAAAGCGGCGCGGATTAGAATCTATTTTTACGCATACCTAAATGCTTATTTTTTATTTTATCTTTTTTTTTCTATTTTATATACAATAAGTTTTTATTTGTTTACTATAAGAAATGTAGAAATGATTTGCAGAATATCTCATCCGTTTAAATTATCCATATGATATTGGATTACCCCCAAAATAGATTGATTCTCTCTTTC